AATTGACAACAAGAACCATGTGTATACAAAAGAACCTTTTTTCTCTAATTCCTATGATGCCATTAGAGCTTATCGGCAGAAACGAATCAATTTAAATAGTCCTCTGTGGCTCCAGTATCAACTAGAACAACGTCCTATTGCTTCAACAGAAACTCCCATCGAGGTTCACTATGAATCTTTAGGCACTTTTTATGAGATTTATGGACACTATCTAATAGTAAGAAGCATAAAAAAAGAAATTCTTTTTTTATACATTCGAGCCACTGTTGGTTCTATTTTGCTTTATCGAGAAATCGAAGAAGCCGTACATGGGTTTTCTCATACCTATTCATATGGTACCCAACCAGGCTAAGTAATTCTACAATACTAGTAGGAATTCAGGCCTCTTCACTTTAACTAGGCCCATAGTTCCGGAATTTCTACGCGAACAAGACTAAGAAAAGGAAGTTTTCCAATCACTGACTCAACCCCATTGTCGAATCATACTTAGCAGAATAGGGAGGTACTTGTGTTATGGCAGAACGGGCCAATCTGGTATTTCACAATAAAGTGATAGACGGAACTGCCGCGAAACGACTTATTAGTAGATTAATAGATCACTTCGGAATGGCATATACATCGCATATCCTGGATCAAATAAAGACTCTGGGGTTTCAACAAGCTACTACTACATCGATTTCATTGGGACTAGACGATCTTTTAACAATACCCTCGAAGAGATGGCTAGTTCAAGATGCTGAACAACAAAGTTTTATTTTGGAAAAACACCATCATTATGGGAATGTACACGCGATAGAAAAATTACGCCAATCCATTGAAATATGGTATGCTACAAGTGAATATTTGCGACAAGAAATGAATCCTAATTTTAGGATGACTGACCCCTTTAATCCAGTTTATATGATGTCTTTTTCGGGAGCTAGAGGAAATGCATCTCAGGTACATCAATTATTAGGTATGCGAGGATTAATGTCGGACCCCCAAGGACAAATGATTGAGTTACCCATTCAAAGCAATTTAAGAGAAGGGCTTTCTTTAACAGAATATATAATTTCTTGCTACGGAGCCCGTAAAGGGATTGTAGATACTGCTATACGAACATCAGATGCTGGATATCTCACGCGAAGACTTGTTGAAGTGGTTCAACACATTGTTGTACGTCGAACAGATTGTGGCACCGTCCGTGGTATTTCTGTGAGTCTTCAGAATGGTATGATGCTAGAAAAGATATTTATCCAAACATTAATTGGTCGTGTATTAGCCGATGATATATATATGGGCACACGATGTATTGCCACTCGAAATCAAGACATTGGGGTTGGACTTGTAAATCGATTCATAACCTTTCGAGCACAACCAATAACTATTCGAACGCCCTTTACTTGTAGGAGTGCCTCTTGGATCTGTCGATTATGTTATGGCCGGAGTCCTACGCATGGCGACCTGGTTGAATTAGGAGAAGCTGTAGGTATTATTGCCGGCCAATCGATTGGGGAACCAGGTACTCAATTAACATTAAGAACTTTTCATACCGGTGGAGTATTCACGGGGGGTACTGCCGAACATGTGCGAGCCCCTTCTAACGGAAAAATAAAATTCAATGAGGATTTGGTTCATCCGACACGTACACGCCATGGACATCCCGCCTTTCTATGTTCTAGAAACTTATATGTAACTATTGAGAGTGAAGATATTCGGCATAATGTAAATATTCCACCCCAAAGTTTTCTTTTAGTTCAAAACGATCAATATGTAGAATCAGAACAAGTAATTGCGGAGATTCGTGCAGGAGCATTCACTTTGAATTTTAAAGAGAAGGTTCGAAAACATATTTATTCTGACTCGGACGGAGAAATGCACTGGAGCACCGACGTGTATCATGCACCCGAATTTACATACGGCAACGTTCATCTATTACCAAAAACAAGTCATTTATGGATATTATTAGGAGGTCCGCGCAGATTTAGTCTAGTCTCACTTGCGCTCCACAAGGATCAAGATCAAATGAATGCGCTTTTTCGTTCTCTCAAGGGAGGATCCTCATCTAACCTCTCAGGAACGAATGATTGGTCGAGACAAAAATTATTCCCTGCAGATTTTTCGGGTAAAAAAGAACATAGGATTCCTTATTATTTAGACATTAGTCAAATTGGTCGTTGGAATCTCATGGATCCCCCCATTCTCTACCATAATTCTGATTTATTCTCACAGAGGCGAAGAAATAGATTCATCATTCCACTCCAGTGGATTCAAGAACGCGAGAACGAACTAATGCTCCCCTCAGGTATTTCGATTGAAATCCCCCCCAATGGTATTTTGCGTAGAAAAAGTATTCTTGCTTACTTCGATGATCCTCGATACAGAAGAAAGAGTTTGGGCATTACTAAATATGGGACTCTAGAAATGCATTCAATCCTCCAAAAAGAGGATTTGATTGAGTATCGAGGAGGCAAGGAATTTTTGCCAAAATACCAAATGAAAGTAGATCGGTTTTTTTTCATTCCCGAGGAAGTGCATATTTTACCCGGATCTTCTTACATAATGGTACGCAACAATAGTATCATTCGGGTAGATACAGAAATTACTTTAAATATAAGAACCCGAGTGGGCGGGTTGGTCCGAGTGGAGAGAAAAAAAACAAGAATTGAACTTAAAATCTTTTCTGGAGATATCCTTTTTCCTGGGGAGACAGATAAGATATCCCGACATAGCGGCGTCTTGATACCACTAGGAACAGGAAAACAAAATTCCAAGGAATCAAAAAAATGGATCTATGCTCAACGAATTACACTTAGCAAGAAAAAATATTTTGTTTTGGTTCGGCCTGTCGTCACATATGAAATAATGGACAGTATAACTTTAGCAACGCTTTTTCCCCCCGATCCGCTCCAGGAAAGGGATAATGTGCAACTTCAAGTTGTCAATTATATCCTTTCTGGAACTGGGAAACCTATTCGAGGAATTTCTGATACAAGCATTCAATTAGTTCGCACTTGTTTAGTATTGAATTGGACGCAAGACAAAAAAAGTTCTTCTAGTCAAGAAGCCCGCGCTTCACTTGTTGAAATAAGGGTAAATGATTTGATTCGACATTCCCTAAGAATCGACTTGGTGAAATCCACTATTTCATATATCGGAAAACGGAATGATCCATCGGGCTCGGGGTTCCTCTCTGCTAATGGATCAGATTGGACCAATATCAATCCGTTTTCGTCTATTTATTCCAATGAACAACCCCTCAATCAAAATCAAAAAACTATTCATACGTTGTTGAATAGAAATACGGGATTCCAGTCGTTGATAATTTTGTCATCATCCAATTGTTTTCGAATGGGTCCATTCAATGGTGTAAAATATCACAATGTGATAAAAGAATCAATTAAAATTACAAAAGATCCTCGAATTCCAATTAAGAATTCGCCGGGGCCTTTAGGAACAGCCTTTCTACTTGCAAATGTTTATTCATTTTACCATTTAATAACTTATTATTATAATCAGATCTTGTTTAATAACTATTTGCAACTTGACAATTTAAAACAGACTTTTCAAGTAATTAAATATTTTTTAATGGATGAAAATGAGAAAAGTTATAATCCCGATCCACGTGGTAACATTATTTTCAATTTGAATTGGGATTTTCTCTATCTCAATTATTTTCAAGAAACATCTACAATAATAAATCTTGGGCAGCTTATTTGTGAAAATATAAATATATGTATAGTCAAAAAGGCACCACACCTACAATCAGGCCAAGTTATACTTGTTCAAGTTGACTCTGTAGTAATACGATTAGCTAAGCCTTATTTGGCCACTCCCAGGGCAACTGTTCATGGTCATTATGGGGAAATTCTGTACCAAGGAGATACTTTAATTACATTTATATATGAAAAATCCAGATCTGGTGATATAACCCAAGGGCTCCCAAAAGTAGAACAAGTATTAGAAGTGCGTTCGATTGATTCAATATCAATGAATCTAGAGAAGAGGGTGGGGGGTTGGAATGACCATATAACAAGAATTCTTGGAATGCCATGGGCATTCTTGATTGGTGCTGAGCTAACTATAGTGCAAAGTCGTATATCTTTGGTTAATAAGATCCAAAAGGTTTATCGATCCCAGGGGGTGCAGATTCATAATAGGCATATAGAAATTATTGTACGTCAAATAACATCAAAGGTGTTGGTTTCAGAAGATGGAATGTCTAATGTTTTTTTACCGGGAGAATTAATTGGATTGTTGCGAGCGGAACGAGTGGGGCGCGCGTTGGAAGAAGGGGTTTGTTACCGAGCCCTTTTATTGGGAATAACAAGAGCATCTCTCAATACTCAAAGTTTTATATCTGAAGCGAGTTTTCAAGAAACCGCTCGAGTCTTAGCAAAAGCGGCTCTCCGGGGTCGAATCGATTGGTTGAAGGGCCTGAAAGAGAACGTTGTTTTGGGGGGTATGATACCTGTCGGTACCGGATTGAAAAGAGCAGTGCCCCCTTCAAAACAATATGATAAGAGCCCTTTTGAAACAAAAAAAAACGACCTATTCGAGGGGGAAATGCGAGATATTTTCTTTCACCACAGAAAATTATTTGATTCTTTTCTTTCAAAGAACTTCCATGATAGAGCAGAACAATCATCTATAGGATTTAATGATTCTTAGAAAAGTGGATTCTTCTTGTTGACTATCTGTATTTATTTTGTGCAGTCATTTGATTTGATAATCAAAATAGTAAGCAATAGAAAAGACTAATGGCTTGGCCGTCTCTGGATGCCCAATCTACGGTAGAAGAGAAGGTTCCATCGGAACAATTCTTTATTTCCGTTCAAGGTCTCTCGTTTTTTTTTTCAAAAAAAAGGGGTGTGGGGAGAAATGACAAGAAGATATTGGAACATTAACTTGGAAGAGATGCTGGAGGCAGGAGTTCATTTTGGCCATGGTACTAGGAAATGGAATCCTAAAATGGCACCTTATATCTCTGCAAAGCGTAAAGGTATTCATATTACAAATCTTACTAGAACTGCTCGTTTTTTATCCGAAGCCTGTGATTTGGTTTTTGATGCAGCAAGTAGAGGAAAACAGTTCTTGATTGTTGGTACCAAAAAAAAGGCAGCTGATTCAGTAGCACGGGCTGCAATAAAGGCCCGGTGTCATTGTGTTAATAAAAAATGGCTCGGCGGGATGTTAACAAATTGGTCGACTACAGAAACGAGACTTCATAAGTTCAGGGACTTAAGAATGGAACAAAAAACGGGAAGACTCAACCATTTGCCAAAAAGGGATGCGGCTGTGGTGAAAAGACAATTATCTCGCTTGCAAACATATCTGGGCGGGATTAAATATATGGCAGGATTACCTGATATTGTAATCATCGTTGATCAGCAGGAAGAATATACGTCTCTGCGAGAGTGTATCACTTTGGGAATTCCAACAATTTGTTTAATCGATACAAATTGTGACCCTGATCTTGCCGATATTTCGATTCCAGCGAATGATGATGCTATATCTTCAATTCGATTAATTCTTAACAAATTAGTATTCGCAATTTGTGAGGGCCATTCTAGCTATATAAGAAATCCTTGATTAATAAATTAATAATAAGATAAATAACTTTTACTTCGAAAATCCGATAGAATTGGTTATTATTTATTTATCTATGGATTTTGAAAAATGAATAAAAAGAACTGTAGATATTATATGATTAGTTAGTATTCAAACTATTCGTTGATATTCAAAAGATCCGATTCAAGTAGACAACGAGATGGTTGAATTAAAATAATTTTCTTTAAAGTTTCATTTTCTTTTCCAGAGGTCAATATGAATGCACTATCATGTTCCATCAACACACTATACAATATATCCGGTGTGGAAGTAGGCCAACATTTCTATTGGCAAATAGGGGGTTTCCAAGTCCACGGCCAAGTACTTATTACTTCTTGGGTTGTAATTACTATCTTATTAGGTTCAGCTACTATAGCTGTTCGAAACCCACAAATCATTCCGACCGGGGGTCAGAATTTTTTCGAATATGTTCTCGAATTCATTCGAGATGTGAGTAAAACCCAAATTGGAGAAGAATACGGCCCTTGGGTTCCTTTTATTGGAACTCTCTTTCTATTTATTTTTGTTTCTAATTGGTCAGGAGCTCTTTTACCTTGGAAAATCATAGAATTACCTCATGGGGAGTTAGCCGCACCCACGAATGATATAAATACTACTGTTGCTTTGGCTTTACTCACGTCAGTGGCATATTTCTATGCGGGTCTTACCAAAAAGGGATTAAGCTATTTTGGGAAATATATTCAACCAACCCCAATCCTTTTACCCATTAACATCCTAGAAGATTTCACAAAACCTTTGTCGCTTAGTTTTCGACTTTTCGGAAATATCTTAGCAGATGAATTAGTAGTAGTTGTTCTTGTTTCTTTAGTACCTTTAGTGGTTCCTATCCCTGTCATGTTCCTTGGATTATTTACAAGTGGTATTCAAGCTCTTATTTTTGCAACTTTAGCTGCGGCTTATATAGGTGAATCCATGGAGGGTCATCATTGAAATAGTCTTTTTTCTTGCTTCGCGCAAAGCAATGTATGTGTGGTTCACGGTGATTTACTTAAGGACTAGAAACATACAGGACTTTCTATATGATAGAAAAGAATAGGAACAAAAAAATCAAAGATTACGATATTAAAATGAAAGAGTTGTAAAAACATAAAAGGAAAGAGATCCAAAAGATCTTTTTCCTAAAATCAGCCTTTCATCCACTTAATATCCTACCTTTCCTTGACGGAGATTTCGTTTTTTCTTTTTTATTGGTCGGCCAGTCTTCTTATTCAAATTTTAATTTGAATACGATATATGTTTACGGTGTGTGATCAAATTGAAATAAATTGAAATAAAAAACAGGAGAAAGAATTCTACTTTACAGTTGATTTTATTCAATGATTGACCAAAAGGAAATAATTAATAATAAAAAAATTGCATGAACTTAGATCAATGATATTTCTATGCAATAATTCGCCCTAATCAATTGAATTTGTCTATTTAGATTTGGAATAATGATAAAGAAAACGCAAAGCAGAAAAGAATTTACAAAAAATGGGATTCCTAAACAAATCAATTGATTCTCAAATTCGATTGAATCTAATGGTTTACGTTATGGAAGAAAAACATGTATATGTGATATTAGATATTGACTAGTTATAGATGAACTAAAGATAGATTTTCTTTGCCCTACTGTTGCGTGTGGGTTTCAATAGAAACCCTCGTATTCTTGTGGCTGTGAATTGGATGAATAAAGATATGAAATCAAGAAAAGATGGAAGAATTGACATACCAGTTCGGAACCAAGAAACGGAAGACCGAAAGTTCTATGGATTCACAAAGACTCTGTGTAGAGAAACGAAAGAAAGAGATATCGGAGTAGGTCTGATTCTGAATATATAATATTAATATTCTTTCTTTAATTCGAAGTTCTTAGTTACTTTGATTAGTTACTTTGACTGGATGAATCTT